TATATTGTACATTAAATTATTTTCCCCTAGCATATAAGCATGTAATATAAAATCAATGATTTTCAACACTTACTGAAAATTCCACATAAATTATGAAAAACATGGATATCAAGCAAGAAATTATAATTAATGTAAATAGGACATACCTGCGTTATCTTACATACACCATATAGTCATAATCCTGCTTGTCCAAACGTCTATCCCCTTCCACATGGAATTTATTAATCTACCATCCTCCGTGAAACCAACAACCCGCCCACCTCTACACCTCTTCTCGCTCCGGGCCCATACAACTTGGGGGTGACTAAACTGAAACTTTATCAGGCATCTGGTTCTTACCTCAGGGCCATAAAATGTTTTATTGTCCATACGTTCCCCTTAAATAAGACATCTCGATGGTACGGGTCTAATCAGCCCATGATCAACATAACTGTAATCTCGCACATTTGGTATTTTTTATTTTTCGGGATGCTGTGACTCACCATAGCCGTCAAGGCATGAAGGGCACCTTACCATGTAGCTGGACTTTACAATTCAAGTATCATTGATCCACATAACACCAAATACTGACCGGCAGGTTAATGCTTGCTGGACTATAAGTTAATGATTGTTAGACATACAGTTCAATTATATATTTACTAAATATCCTTATCAAACCCCCCCTTCCCCCCAACCTAAATTTTCACTTCCTGACAAACCCCAAAAGCAAGAAATGAAGTCTAGGCCTT